ATTACCGTTCGTTCTCTTAATTGAATTGCAATTAAACTCGGCCCAATCTTTTACTAAAAGGATTGAGCCGAATACAAAGGTCCTGTCTTATTGCTTATTGCGTATATTTTGGATAGATACATACTTATCTAGATATACAAGATTTGAAATACAAAAAAATCTAAGACTAAACAATTCTATTGTTGTGTTGGATCCATAATTAATCCTTAGGATTGGTGTATTCATTCTTTTCTATCCTGTAGTTTTCACGGATCGAGCCAAGTATCACAACTCTTTCTACCCATCCTGTATATTGTCCTTTTCGTTTCGTGTTGCAATAGAAACTTAACTTATTACTTCTTATTAGTTATTAGACGAGATTTTACAAAAAAAAGAGTTCATAGGAAAGAACAAATAGTTCTTCTTTTTTCGATGCGAATTTGACATAACATAGGAGAAACCGCCCTTTATATTTATAATTGAAAAATAATTGAAAATAAGGGGTTCCATCATATTCATATAGAGTGAAGTGCTACCCCGGATTCCCACAAAAGAGAATCAGTTCTTTTAATACTCACACTCCTTATTAGTTAATAATCCTAGTGATTGGATTTATATGTTTATTCTGATAGGACATAAGATATTCAACTAAATAAATGATTTTTCATCGAATGACTATTCATCTATTGTATTTTCATGTAAATAGGGAGAAAGAAAACTCTATGGAAAAATGGTGCTTCAATTCGATGCTATCTAAGAAAGAGTTAGAACACAGGTGTGGGCTAAGTAAATCAATGGACAGTCTTGGTCCTATTGAAAATTCCAGTGAAAGTCAAAATCCAAAGAGAAATGATACGGATAAAAACATCCCTAGTTGGAGTGATAATGACAGTTCTAGTTACAGTAATGTTGATCATTTATTCAGCGTCAAGGACATTCTGAATTGCATTTCTGATGACACTTTTTTAGTTAGGGATAATAATGGGGACAGTTATTCCATATATTTGGATATTGAAACTCATAATATTTTTGAGATTGACAATGATCATTCTTTTATGAGTGAACTAGAAAGTTCTTTTTCTAGTTATCGTAATTCGAATTATCTGAATAATGGATCTAAGAGTAAGGATCCCTACTATGATCGTTACATGTATGATACTCAATATAGTTGGAATAATCACATTAATAGTTGTATTGACAGTTATCTTTATTCTCAAATCGGTATTGATACTTACATTTTAAGTGGTAGTGTCAATTACAGTGACAGTTACATTTATAGTTCCATTTGTGGTGAAAGGAATAAAAGCGAGAGTTCCGGTATAAGAACGAGCACTAATGATAGTGATTTAACTCTAAGAGAAAGTTCTAATGATCTCGATGTAACTCAAAAATACAGGCATTTGTGGGTTCAATGCGAAAATTGTTATGGATTAAATTATAAGAAATTTTTGAAGTCAAAAATGAATATTTGTGAACAATGTGGATATCATTTGAAAATGAGTAGTTCAGATAGAATCGAACTTTCGATTGATCCCGGCACTTGGGATCCTATGGATGAAGACATGGTCTCTCTGGATCCGATTGAATTTCATTCGGAGGAGGAGCCTTATAAAGATCGTATCGATTCTTATCAAAGAAAAACAGGATTAACTGAGGCTGTTCAAACAGGCATAGGCCAACTAAACGGTATTCCCACAGCAATTGGGGTTATGGATTTTCAGTTTATGGGGGGTAGTATGGGATCCGTAGTTGGGGAGAAAATTACCCGTTTGATCGAGTATGCTACCAATAAATTTCTACCTCTTATTATAGTGTGTGCTTCCGGAGGGGCACGCATGCAAGAAGGAAGTTTGAGCTTGATGCAAATGGCTAAAATATCTTCTGCTTTATATGATTATCAATCAAATAAAAAGTTATTCTATGTATCAATCCTTACATCACCTACTACTGGTGGGGTGACGGCTAGTTTTGGTATGTTGGGGGATATCATTATTGCCGAACCCAATGCCTACATTGCATTTGCGGGTAAAAGAGTAATTGAGCAAACATTGAATAAAACAGTACCTGAAGGTTCACAGGGGGCCGAATATTTATTCCAGAAAGGCTTATTCGATTTAATTGTACCACGTAATCCTTTAAAAGGCGTTCTGAGTGAGTTATTTCAGCTCCACGCTTTCTTTCCTTTGAATCAAAATTCAATCAAGTAGAGCATTAAGCTCAATTATTTTATTTGTAGTAAACAAGTAGTTAGTTTATCGGAATCAAAGTCAAAATCATAAGAATAGGGTTTTATTTGGTGGTATAAGATCGAATTGTAGAAAGAATCAAAAATGGCGGATAATTCTTTTTTTTTACCTCTATCCCTGATTAGTAATCAGGGAGCTTCCATTAACAAGATACAAGAGTGAATTGCTCCGTTCGTGAAATTCCTTTTATTTGACGAATTTCATCTTCCCTTCTTACGTATCTATAGATAATTTCATTCTTACGTATCTATAGATAATTTCAATAAATAGAAAATATATAATATATATATATAGTATAGTTTTCTATCTTTCTATATCTAGTGAGAATCCCCATTTTGACTAAGAATCCCTGTTGAATCGGATTCTAACGAATCTTTCAGTAATTTGTAAGAAACTCTTTCTTTATTAAATTAAAAATTAAAAGACACCAACAAAAGAAGAAGAAAAGAAGAATAATAATAAAGTCGATTATCATACATATATTTCATGTAGAAAAATGAATAAGTCCATTTATTTAGTTCTACATTCCTTGCACTTATTATATTATATATACTCACTTAGATATATACTTAGGTTTATACTAATTAGAATTCTTATTTAATTAAGAATTCTAATTAGTATAAGATATCTTTATAACAATATAATTAGTATAAGATATCTTTATAACAATATAACAATAACAGGTACAACTAGTAAATCGAGGTACCCATTCTATGACAACTTTCAACTTTCCCTCTATTTTTGTGCCTTTAGTAGGCCTAGTATTTCCGGCAATTGCAATGGCTTCTTTATCTCTTCATGTTCAAAAAAATAAGATTGTTTAAATCCGATGGGACTAAATCTCATCCATTGTTTTGGTTCAAAACTTAGACTTGTATCATAACACAGATATCTATTTAGTGGAATATGATCTAATATGCGGTTCAGCCGAACATAAATGAACGAGCTCTTATGCATGCAGAAAATCAAATCATATATGGGTAAATGAATTCTAGCTATTTTCAAATAGATCAGGATCGGCGGATGTTTGAAATGTAAAGTCAATGTATCTATATGTATGTCGATATCGATAAGGGAATCATATGAGGGGGATGTTATTATTTTAGATCTAACCAATTTGATGAATTAAATTATTCCTAAGGGTTCACATCAAAAGAGTGCTAGTTGATGAGAGTTATTTCGGAAACAAAAAGAGTAAAGTCAAATTCATTTGGCTTATTCTCTCAATTCCAATAAAATGCAACCGGATTAAGTATGAGTTGGCGATCAGAACGTATATGGATAGAACTTATAACAGGGTCTCGAAAAACAAGTAATTTCTGCTGGGCCTTTATCCTTTTTTTAGGTTCATTAGGATTCTTATTGGTTGGAACTTCCAGTTATCTTGGTAGAAATTTGATATCTTTATTTCCGGCTCAGCAAATCATTTTTTTTCCACAAGGGATCGTGATGTCCTTCTATGGGATCGCGGGTCTCTTTATTAGCTCCTATTTGTGGTGCACAATTTTGTGGAATGTAGGTAGTGGTTATGATCGATTCGATAGAAAAGAAGGAATAGTATGTATTTTTCGTTGGGGATTTCCTGGAAAAAACCGTCGCATCTTCCTCCGATTCCTTATAAAAGATATTCAGTCCGTCAGAATAGAAGTAAAAGAGGGTATTTATGCTCGTCGTGTCCTTTATATGGAAATCAGAGGCCAGGGGGCTATTCCCTTGACTCGTACTGATGAGAATTTAACTCCCGGAGAAATTGAACAAAAAGCTGCTGAATTAGCCTATTTCTTGCGTGTACCAATTGAAGTATTTTGAGAAATGAACTGAGAATTAATGCTTTCTGGGCAGGAGGGAAAAAACTCAAGAACCCTTTCTATAACAATAACATAACTTAACTGAAGTTTCTTCAGAACGCTCATTCGAGTCAAAGCCAACGTATACGGAACAACCATAAAACGAAACTTTTTTGTCCACAAAAATGGTCTTTTTTTTATACGTATGGAAATCCACTCAACTCAATTCAGTAACAAAACAAGTAACAAATCGAGGATTCATTCCATATATCAAAATATTTCAAAATAAAAGAAATTTATTTAAGTCCAATAATAGTTGTTGGAATTAACACTTTTGATCTAGATAGATCATATCTTGTAAATTATTTCTTTTTGTCAATCGGCGTTTTTTTATCCTTTCTTTTGTACTCCTTAATGACCCAACAATTGGATCTCTTATAATGATAACTATCCAATTTCTGTCTTGTTTTGTTACTCATTTTTGATCATCAAAATATTCTTCAGAAATTTTTCTCAATTATTCTATTCCTGGACTATGGGTAGTAAGTGAAATTTTTTCGAACTATTTGATATTTTAATATAATGATAGAAAAAGAGTTCTTTCGTCTCAAAATGAATACTATACTATTCATTACTTGAAGTGGTCCTTTCGGGCATTCATCGAAAGGAGACACTTGCTTCGAATTTGACGAATTGAGATATCTGGAAAGAATATTTTTTTAGTATTTATTCATTCGAATTCGAAGTGGATTCTTATTCTATTTCTGTATTGTATTCTTTCTAGATTCAAGGACTAACCGCGGAATCACAAATAAAAAACATTGAATAGATTCATAGGTTCGATACCTTCTAATTGGAATAGAACTCATCCTTGATAGAAATATTAGATCGCATAGAGTCGACGAATGAGGTGGGTTCATTAACAATTCACAGATGAAAAAATGGCAAAAAAGAAAGCATTCACTCCTCTTCTATATCTTGCCTCTAT